GAATTGGGATGAAGACAAAAAAAGTTCTTCTATCGAAGGGGCTCGTGCTTCTTTTGTTGAAGTAAGTACAAATGGTCTGATTCGTGATTTCCTAAAAATCAACTTAAACTTAGCAGAATTCCGTATTTCCAATATCAACAGAAAACGGAACGATTCATTAGGTTTGGGATCGATCTCCCATATTGGGTTAGATCATGCCAATATTAATTCTTTTTTTTCCATTTATTCCAAGGCAAAGATTCAACAATCACTTAAACAAAATGAAGTAACTAGAAGTACGTTGTTGAATAGAAATAGAAATAAAGAATGTCAATCTTTAATAATTTTGTCATCATCTAATTGTTTTCAAATGGATCCATTCAACGATGTAAAATATCAGAATGTCATAAAAGAATTACCTAAAAGAGAGGCTAGAATCCAAATTAGGAATTCGCCGGGTCCTTTAGGAACAGCGCTTGAAATTGCAAATTTTTATTCAGTCTACCATTATTTACTAACTCATAATCAGATCTCGGTAAATAAATATTTGAAACTTGACAATTTTAAAAAGACTTTTCAAGTACTTAAATATTATTTAATGGAGGAGAACAAGAGCATTTTTCATCCCGATTCGTGCATTAACAGTGTTTTGAATCCATTCAAATTGAATTGGTATTTTCTCCATCATAATTATCATCATAATTTTTGTGAAGAAACATTCACAATAATTAACCTGGGACAGTTTATTTGCGAAAATGTATGTATGGCTAAAAACGCACCACACCTAAAATCGGGTCAAGTTATAATTGTTCACGTTGAGTCTATAGTACTAAGATCAGCTAAGCCTTATTTGGCCACTCCCGAAGCAACGGTTCATCGTCATTATGGAGAAATCCTTTACGAAGGAGATACTTTAGTTTCATTTATGTATGAAAAGTCGAGATCTAGTGATATAACGCAGGGTCTTCCAAAAGTGGAACAAGTGTTAGAAGTACGCTCAATTGATTCAATATCGATAAACCTAGAAAAGAGAGTTGAGGGTTGGAACGCGTGTAGAACAAGAATTCTTGGAATTCCTTGGGGATTCTTGATTGGTGCTGAGCTAACTCTAGTACAAAGTCGTATCTCTTTGGTTAATAAGATCCAAAAGATTTATCGATCCCAAGGGGTGCAGATCCATAATAGGCATATAGAAATTATTGTACGTCAGATAACATCAAAAGTGTCGGTTTCGGAAGATGGAATATCTAATGTTTTTTCACCCGGAGAACTTATTGGGTTGTTGCGAGCGGAACGCACGGGGCGGGCTTTGGAAGAAGTGATCTGTTACCGAGCTATGCTCTTGGGAATCACGAGAGCATCTCTGACTACTCAAAGTTTCATCTCCGAGGCAAGTTTTCAAGAAACTGCTCGTGTTTTATCAAAAGCAGCTCTCCGCGGACGTATCGATTGGCTGAAAGGCCTGAAAGAAAACGTTGTTCTAGGCAGTATGATACCTGTTGGTACCGGATTTAAAAGATTAGTGCATCGCTCAAGGCAACATACGAGCATTCCTTTAAGATTAAAAACCAAAAACAAGAATTTATTCGAGAGGGGAATGGGAGATCTTTTGTTCCACCACAGAAAGTTATTTGTTTCTTGCATTTCAAAAAATTGATATGATACATCAGAACAAGAATTTATAGGATTTAATGATTCCTAAGAGGGGATTCATACTTTTAACTTTTAACTATATAACTATAGGTGGTTCTTTGATTTGTTCCATTTACACCCGATTTGGTAATGTCATTTTTGATATTTATATAGTAATAAAAAAAAAAAAAGATAATAAAGAATAGAAAGAAATAAATCGCTTGGGTCATGTATCAACACCCAATCTTCGAGAAAAGAGAAGGTTCCGTCGGAACAGTTATTTTTTTCAAGGTATCCCGTCTTTTTTTTCAATGAAAAAAAAGAGAGGAAGTGTAGGGAGAAATGATAAGAAGATATTGGAATATTAATTTGGAAGGGATGCTGGAAGCAGGAGTTCATTTTGGTCATGCTATTAAAAAATGGAATCCGAAAATGGCACCTTATATCTCTGCAAAGCGTAAAGGTATTCATATTATAAATCTTACTAGAACTGCTCGTTTTTTATCAGAAGCTTGTGATTTAGTTTTTGATGCAGCAAGTAGTAGAAAACAATTCTTAATTGTTGGTACCAAAAAAAGAGCAGCGGATTCGGTAGCGCGGGCTGCAATAAGGGCTCGGTGTCATTATGTTAATAAAAAGTGGCTCGGCGGTATTTTAACGAATTGGTCCACTACAGAAATGAGACTTCAAAAGTTCAGGGACTTAAGAATGGACCAAAAGACAGGGAAACTCACTCGCCTTCCGAAAAGGGATGTGGCTCGATTAAAGAGACAGTTATCTCACTTGCAAAAATATCTGGGCGGGATCAAATATATGACGGGGTTACCAGATATTGTAATAATCGTTGATCAGCAAGAAGAATATACGGCTCTTCGGGAATGTATCACTTTGGGAATTCCGACAATTTGTTTAGTTGATACAAATTGTGACCCCGATCTCGCAGATATTTCGATTCCTGCAAATGATGATGCTATAGCTTCAATCCGATTCATTCTTAACAAATTAGTATTTGCAATTTGTGAAGGTCGTTCTAGCTATATACGAAATCCTTAATTAATAATAACATATAAGATCAAAAAGTTCTTTTGAAAATTCCATAGACTGAGAAATTGATGGAATCCTTTACGATTCCTGAATCGTGCAAAAGAAATAAAAAGAATTTGGGGATATTATGTGACTCGTTTGTATCTAAAATATACTGGGCAAACCTAAACTAAAAAAGGGGTTGAATCAAAATAATTTCTTGTAAGGTTTTCTTTTTTTCAGAGGACAATATGAATGTTTTATCATCTTCCATCAACACATTAAAAGGCTTATATGATATATCCGGCGTAGAAGTAGGCCAGCATTTTTATTTGAAACTAGGTGGTTTCCAAGTTCATGCCCAAGTACTTATTACTTCTTGGGTTGTAATTGCTATCTTATTAGGTTCCGCCATTGTAGCTGTTCGGAATCCACAAACCATCCCTAGTGACGGTCAGAATTTCTTCGAATATGTCCTTGAATTTATTCGAGATGTGAGCAAAACTCAAATTGGAGAGGAATATGGTCCATGGGTTCCTTTTATTGGAACTATGTTTCTATTTATTTTTGTTTCTAATTGGTCAGGGGCGCTTTTACCTTGGAAAATCATACAGTTACCTCATGGAGAGTTAGCCGCACCCACAAATGATATAAATACTACCGTTGCTTTAGCTTTACTTACGTCAATTGCATATTTTTATGCGGGCCTTAGCAAAAAAGGATTAGGTTATTTCGTTAAATACATTCAACCAACTCCAATTCTTTTACCCATTAATATTTTAGAAGATTTCACAAAACCCTTATCGCTTAGCTTTCGACTTTTCGGAAATATATTAGCGGACGAATTGGTAGTTGTTGTTCTTGTTTCTTTAGTACCTTCAGTGGTTCCTATACCTGTTATGCTCCTTGGATTATTTACAAGCGGTATTCAAGCTCTTATTTTTGCAACGTTAGCTGCGGCTTATATAGGCGAATCCATGGAGGGGCATCATTGACTAAGTTTCTAAATTGTCTTTATTTTTTAACTTAGTGCAAGGCAATCCATGCCTTTCTCAAGATCATTTACTTATATCGACATAAATACACACATAAATAGACAAAAGGGTCTATACGATCTAGAGGAAGAATCAAAAGGATTACGATATTGGCGGATTGTCAAAGTAAAAAAAAAAAGGGGGGGGAGATCGAAAAGATCTTTTTCCTAAAATGTGTTTGCTCTATTTCGATCTCCTTCCAATAAATATTCTCTTGATATTGTCTTGATTGTTTTGGTCATTCAATTCCAATCTTAGGAGTCATAATCTGAATGAGAATTCTTTATTTGTTTACGATGCTAAAACTAAAAAAAAAAAAGAAAAAAAAGAAGGTTCGCGCAGAAGAGATCTTTTTTTATCTATTTTTTTATATTATAGAGGTCGTTATAATACGATTGAAGCGCGGAAGAGGGCTTTATGAAACATACACAACACAGATAGTTATTTATCTATATGTCTCCCCTGTTATTTTATTGCAGTTCGATTTTGGACAGCGGATGTCGTGCTCTGGCAAAACCTCATAGAATCTATTTTCAATTCAATGAAAATAGATTCTAGGAATTATAGAAATGTAAGATTTCCGATTAGATATTCGCATAAGAATTTATGTTCTGGGGTTGACAAATATGTATATCTTCTATTAGAATACAGAGTGAGAAAGAGAAGGATTTGAGTTATTGATTGGAAAGAATCAATACTAAATGGTTACATATCCATTTCGATTTTCCTATATTTTTAAGGAAATGCAACGTTAGATTTCAATCTAAGAATGGTTCATGATTCATGAATTCACAGTCGATAGTTAATGGTTCGAATTAACCATAGTTAAATGTTGGGTGTCGCCAGATCACCTTAGTTGGGCGGCATGGCCGAGTGGTAAGGCGAAGGACTGCAACTCCTCGTTCCCCAGTTCAAATCTTGGGTGTCGCCTAGTCTGATCAACAAAAGACACGAAATGCCTTAGTTCGTTTTGCTGATATAACTGCTTCTATTGGGAAGCAATAGAAGCACGCGGAGGAAAAAAAGGACTCTTGAGACTTCCAAGAGCGTCGCTGCCTATTTTTATTTGTGCCTCATCTTTACCGATTCTACCAAAACAAAAATATATAAATAATAGAATAAGAACTTCTTAAGAAATAAGAAGTTCTTAAGATAAATTGGATTTTTTGTATTATTTCATCAATGGTATTGGCCAAAATCCTTTTTTTTGACTCCACACCGGTGATTCGACTACTATTATTAGTGAACAATAAACAAAGTAAACAATACTGGAAAAATTCCTTCATATTTATAGAGATAGGGGACATAATTCACATGGATATAGTAAGTCTCGCTTGGGCTGCTTTAATGGTAGTCTTTACATTTTCCCTTTCACTCGTAGTATGGGGAAGAAGTGGACTCTAGGGGTACTCCTAATTGAGTTGAGAAATTAAACTCTATCAATTGTTTTATAGATCATTCTGCAAAGACTTTTTAATTCAATTTCGAAATTTGTAAGAATTTCGAAATTGAATTAAAAAAAAATCTTCATTTCGAAATTCTATTGGAGTCGGGTTTGGGTTGAATAATTTATTCTATTCAAGAATAGACGAAAAATACCCTTTTTAATATAATCCTAATCAAACAAATATTTGAATGATTCCCGTGTTTCATATTTCGAAAGTAAAAGGAATCAAAATGAGAGGAAATTTATTCCAAACGAATTCTTCTTAAATTTTCTATTTCGCTAAACCGACCCTTACCAGAGTTATATATTGACAATTCTAGGAGGAATAGAGGAACTTTTTTTACTTTTTATTTGTTTGCCTTTTTCTTGTTCAAAGATAAAAGAAAGTCTTTCCTTTATTCATTTTGAAAATTTCAAGTTATTAAATTCTATTTAATTAAATGTAAATGGTTTCCGTGGGAAATAAGATAGACATAGTGGTCCTCCAACGAGATAATACGCATCCTAAGATATTTTCTTAAAGAAGTCGCATATAGATTCGAAGATTCCTATTCAAATTTCAATATGAAATTAAAAATAATCAGAATTCGAGGAATTAGAATCGTAAGAGCCAGAAGTACCTTTCGACTATTTCAGATTAAGATTAATTCGAATGAACACAAATAAAATAGATGAGGAAAAGAAATCGAATTGGGACCTTATGTACATTCCATATAGCTAATTAATATCTAAATATATGAAAATAAAGATGCCATTTTCGATTGATTTCTATTAAACCTATATCTTTGATACAGTACAACTTTCTAAACTCGAATAACGAAAATAGATAGTATGGGTAGTAAAGAAATATCTATTTCTTTCTACCCATACTATCGGATCTCATAGGATACTGCTGATTCTAGTCCGCACAGCACATTTCGGCTAAAACACAAATTTGGAATCCTTTTTGTTTCTCTTTTTAATCATTGATATTGATTAAGAACTAAGATGTCAACTTTCGTTCAAATTAATTACTTTGACTAACCGTTTTTACATATATTATAAGTAAAAAAGCAGTAGGAACTAGAATGAACAGTGCAGTAGCAATAAATGCGAGAATATTGACTTCCATAATCTCATCCTTTCATTTTTCTTTACTTCACAATAACTCGGGATTTAATCCCATAGAGATGATAAATTTTTTGCCTCTAAATTCAATGAGATAAATTCTATCTCGATGATATCGAATCGGATAACTATCATGAATTAAGAATACCTAACCTATCAAATTGATTCCTCGTCGAGAATTGAATAGTATAACATAGAAAGATCATTTATTCATACCGAATCCAAAAAAGGATTCTTGACCCAATCGAGAATTTCGTTACTTTATTTTAATTTTTAAATTTTATTTAAAATTCTTTTTCATTCTTTGTTTTCTATAAAAAACAACTATTGCCTTCTTTGTACAATCATCTCACGAAATATCATCTAACCGCCTTTCCACTTCCGTTGGTTCCAAACAAATCCAAACAAATAATAGAAGCGAAATGGAGAAAGGGAAGTGAAGTTCTAAACTCCTTATCTAATCTTATTGGAAAAAGGTGTGATAAAGATTAGTAATGGAATAAATATAATATATCAAAACTTCAGTGTACAATTTGAACGAGATAGATTATTTCAAATTCAAATTAGTAATTGAGCAAAATCGGAGTCACAAAAGAAGAGACTTTTCCAATTAAAAGAATTCCAAAGAAATTCGATTCATTTTGCATCGTACAAAGAAAAATTTGATTAGTGTATGTACTATCGGGAAAAATAAGATATGGTACTCGATTCGATTTCATTACGCAGGTTGGGAGAAATCGAAAAAGCCAAACTCGGCGCGGTATCTCTTGAAATCCTGACGATTCTGTCTCGATCCGTCTCCGTCGCTATTAGTTAAAAAAAGTGGAATTCCCATATTTCTATTTACTTCGATTTCTATTTACTTAGATGAAAAAAAGTTATAAAAATAAAAGAAAAAAGAAGGACCCCCTTTCTCTTTGAGAAAAAGATTCTAGTATTTTTCCCCTTTTTAGAGAAAAGAAAATAGAAAGCGGAATTGATATATTTTTTTGGTTAGATTATTTGATTTGAATACGTCGGGACTGACGGGGCTCGAACCCGCAGCTTCCGCCTTGACAGGGCGGTGCTCTGACCAATTGAACTACAATCCCAAGAAAAGAAAATAGAAAATAAATAAAGTGTACAGCAATTCTTATGATTTCAGTCAAACCCGTTCTATTTTGAATTTGAATTGGAATTGGCCTCGTTATAAGAGAGAGGCGAGTGGTAATATGGATATCCACATGGATATCCCTTTTAGTGATAATGACACAAATTACTAGTCATCTTTTCGTTATTTCAAATAAATCAAATCGATTGATAATCAATCTTTCAATGAAAATGAAAAGAAAGAAGAGTTTTTTTTCTTTATATCTTTATATTATTCTTTTTCTTAGACTTTCTATTTACAAATCCTGATATGAATCTAGGTCATTAACAAGATCAGAATTTGTGGGAAAAAAAGAAAAAAAAAAAAGAAAGTAAATAAAATACAAGTAAAGATATAGCAGAAATTTGGATTTCTTTTTTTTTTTGTCTTTTTTGTTTTTTGTATCAGGCATTTCTAGAAAACAGAACAAAACAGAACAAGAGGGTAATATCATTTCATGGCGGATCAGTGAATTATTGGGCCGAACTGGATTTGAACCAGCGTAGACATATTGCCAACGAATTTACAGTCCGTCCCCATTAACCGCTCGGGCATCGACCCAGGAAGAAGAAATTCCATATTTCTTAATAATCCATGATCCACTTCTTTTCGTAATACCCTACCCCCAGGGGAAATTGAATCCCCGTTGCCTCCTTGAAAGAGAGATGTCCTAAACCACTAGACGATGAGGGCACAGATGGGGGCACAGATGGGGGCACATTTGGGGGCACATTTGTCAACATACTATGCTCATAGTATGAAAGTATGAACAGTTTTTTGAAATTGTCAATATAACGAAATGGTAGGACTCGATTCGAAAGATCTTTGCGCCTTTCATGATTCCATACAATTTTTTGATTCCTCATTTCTATTCATGAATGGTTCATTCTAATCACCATTATTCCATTATTCATTCTAATATTCTAATTTCAATAGAATTAAATTATTAAATAGAATTTCGAATTCTCTAAGGTCTAGAAATTTCTTAAGAAATTGACTAAATTTTCAAAAAAAATGGATAATATTAATTAAAGAATATTATATTTATTAATATATTAATAAATATAATATTAATATAGAATATTATTCTATAACTAATAATTTGGCTCGGGGGACAAATAGAATGAGTTCATCAACGATTCGATGAAATATCTTTGATCTATGTTAAATTGGTAGGTACACGTATATATAAATCAAATGAATTTCGTTATGATGGTGGTCAATTCAATTAGGTTCGGCTTTGAAAAAATTCATCAAAAATCCATTCCATTAATCTTTATCAAATTATATAAATATAAAGAAACCCCCTTTTTACCTCTATTCGCTAATTTATATTCACTAATTGAGTTTCTATTCATTAGGTAAATGCAATTTCTCGTTTATGAATGAATTATTATAAGTTGACTTCATATAATAATTGGATTCAAATCTATTTATTTTAGATAGATTTGATTTGGAATCTATTTCCATAGATATATATTATCCACATGCTGGCTCGTTTAGGAATTGAAGCCCTTTTAACTCAGCGGTAGAGTAACGCCATGGTAAGGTGTAAGTCATCGGTTCAAATCCGATAGGGGGCTTTGACCTTTTTTCATAAAACTTCAATGGTAGTATTTCTAGGAGAATAGATTGAAGGGGGGAATATAGATATTGTTGATATCTGTAATAAATATAGTAAAGTAAGAAATTCTATATCTAGAATAAAATTTCGAATTAAATTCGACTAAGTTCGAATGGTTTATAGTAGATTAATTAGAGTTATAGAGTTTAACATTTGTTTATTATATTAAAATAAATAATGATAAGTTGGCTCTTAAATCACCAAATTTTTTGTCTAACCCAATCAAATCAAAAATTGTAAAGATTAGATTCGAAATCAACAAAAGAAAAAGTAAGTGGACCTAACCTATTGAATCAGGACTATATCCACTATTCTGATATTCAAATTCGATAGAGATGAAATTGGAACAGCGGATCCCGCCTTTTTCTTTCATTTTCATATTATACTTTTTTGGATTCCGCAAAAATCTGTCGATATTTCTGATTCAATCTACTTATTCCTAATTATTTTATGTTATTCTAGAAGAATAATTTACTATTCCCTTTCGTTACAGAAAAGTTTATTTGAAGCATCAACACATAAAGACATAGAAGAGAATTGAAAATTTCTTTTTTGATTCTACAACATAACATAAGATCCATTTCTATTGATATTTCTACCTAATAGAAGATTTCTATATAACTAATAGAATATAAGATTCTAACTAATAGGAAATTTCTATATAATAAGATTGATATATCTAGCTAGCGGATCATGGCTTCATGTACCAAATATTTCAATATCGATGCATACAATATCTTTATTCCGATAATGTAATGTAGAATTAGGTGGGAGAAAACCACTTTGATTTTATTGAAAATATCCTATTACCTATTATTTAATATTGTGTATTGTATTGAATTTGATAATAGAAAAAACATTCTCCTTCTATCTCACAGACATAAAGTAAATAGAAAAAATATTCGAAGTACCCTTCTTGCTTTGTCCTGTGAAAGGGCATACTTGGGGGTTTTGTATTCATCTGAAGGAAAAAGAAATATAACAAAGACGGCAAAAGGAAATGTAAATAAAATAAAGACGACAAT